CCTTACTTTTTCTATCCTTCAACTCCTATAAAATAAACTTGGAAGTTTTTTAGACAACTTATTTTTTTTTATTACTATCTCCAAACATAGATAGATCTATACATCTATATAAAAATAAAAAATATGTATTGCACTCTAGATTATTAATATGTATTGTATGCTGACCCGCTTCAATTAATTTGAAGAGGTATAAATATCTTTTCAATCGATTAGTTATGTGTCAGGAACCAGATTTGAACTGGTGACACGAGGATTTTCAGTCCTCTGCTCTACCAACTGAGCTATCCCAACAATTCAGGAGCCAAATTTGAACCGGTGACACGAGGATTTTCAAGCCTCTGCTCTACACAACTGAGCTATTCCCTAATTTTTTCGATTTTCAAAAAGAAGACATTCTTTGTGAATGTAAGGAAAATGAGATGGGCTGTGAATAATTCTTCACTTTAGGTCTATTTGTGAAAGAGTAAAATGAATAAGAAAGATATTGAATTTTCTTTGTTTTCTTTGAACCACTTATTGTTTTCTTTGAACCACTTATAAAAAAAAAGGAGAATTATAGTAAAGAAGTAAAACGGGCTTTTTACTGGGGATAGAGGGACTTGAACCCTCACGATTTCTAAAGTCGACGGATTTTCCTCTTACTATAAATTTCATTGTTGTCGGTATTGACATGTAGAATGGGACTCTCTCTTTATTCTCGTCCGATTAATCATTTTTTGTTATAGAAAAATTTGAGTTACCAACGCAACGTAGTCAACTCCATTCGTTAGAACAGCTTCCATTGAGTCTCTGCACCTATCCTTTTTTATTCTCTTTTTTAAACGCTTCTTTACTTTTTCAAAAAAAAAAAAAAGATTTGGCTCAGGATTGCCCATTTTTAGTTCCAGGGTTTCTCTGAATTTGGAAGTTTTCACTTAGCAGGTTTCCATACTAAGGCTCAATCCAATCAAGTCCGTAGCGTCTACCAATTTCGCCATATCCCCCTTTTAGACAAGGATCCAGTTGTAATTTTATCCAACTTTTTCATTTATCTTGGAACCATTGAGTTCATTATATAATGATTCCTATATTAAAAAATTGTGTATGCCTATTTTATTTTTTTGGCTATCCTCTCTCGTTCCACCTCTATTGTATGAATCATCTTTGTTTCAATCAGAAATGATTCTATCATTGATGTATCCACAATTCAATATAGAGAGGTATATACCACAAATATATACGTCCCCCTCCCCTTTTATTTTTCGAGTGTGCTTTGGAATACTGGAAGGGTCGATATTCTTCCTTATTGTTTTTTTTGTCCTATCTTCATCCTTTTTCGAATGAAATCGGAGGAATGTCTGATTATAATTTTTATTGTTGTATCTTTATCCTTATTTTATACTTTTCTTAGGACTGATCCGCTATAATATGAATATAATTAACCTTATTTGTTATAACTATTCTCAAATCTAAAAAAGAAATTCCAATTTTTTGGTATTTTCAATATCTTATTATTATAAATTATTATAAAAGATTTCTTTTTTTATATTTCGAATTTATTATAGTTTATTATAGAATGGAATGTAATAAATATATATTGGAATGTAATAAATATATATTAAATTAAGATAAATAATGTAAATTCGAAATATAAAAAATAGAAAAATAACAGCAATGTAAATGTATATCATCAATAATTATTATTATAATAATAAAATTGAAATTAGTCAGATATTTTATTTCTGTTACATTATTAGATCTGTTACATTATTAGAATAGAATTCTATTTAGTCATATTATTCTATTTATTTATTAAATATATTATTAATATTAATTTGCATATTCATTTTATATTTTTTTATTAGTTATATTATGTTATGGATAGAATTATGAACTAGAATATATAATATATAGTTTATATTAAATAGTTTATATTAAATATATATATAGTTCATACGAACTTTACAGCTAATAGCGGGGATCTGGTAGTCTCTTGAATTCCTATGCATTATTTCTGTTATGTGAGCCCGCTTAGCTCAGAGGTTAGAGCATCGCATTTGTAATGCGATGGTCATCGGTTCGAGTCCGATAGCCGGCTTTTTTCTCTATCGATTTTTCCATAATTGAGAATCTCCCTTCTCCATTTCTACAAACGTTGAGTCACTAATCTATTATGTCGTGGTAATTCTAAAAAAAAGTTGATTAGACCCAATTAGATTTATATATATAATAAATCATAAAACAGAGCCTTAATCTTCTTTCTATATATATATACAACAAAAAATCTGGATATTAACACAATACATTTCATTCTATATAGATTTCGCTTTGCTTTGTTTATTCTTTAGTTCAGTCTTAATTTTGATTTCTTCTGCAAAATGAATGAAATTTCAATAAAATAAAAAGGAGTCTTTACTTTATGTCTCGTTACCGAGGACCTCGTTTCAAAAAAATACGCCGTCTGGGGGCTTTACCGGGATTAACTAGTAAAAGACCTAGATCCGGAAGTGATCTTAAAAAC